TTTCGTTTTGGATCTTCCAAATCATTCCCGCAGTAGGTCCGGACCGATTTTTTTCTGATCCTTCGATAAAAAGATTCATTCTCTTCATAAAAAAGAGGAGGTAGAATCAATAAAGATTTCTTTTTCGATTCATCTCTGGATTTAAATACCTTATTCAAGAATTTTTTTGGATCTAACCCGTAGGAATCGATAGAAAAGGCAAATCCCCTATGATACACCAGATCCGGCCCGGTTATTGATAGAGTGAATAGATCTGCCATTTCTTGAAATCTCTCTTCAAAATCGTGGTGTAACGTGTATCCCCCCTTGTTCCGGTCATGGAATAGATGAAATAAATCAAAAAATGGATTTTTGTTCCAGAATGAAATCTTATTGGAACTGTCCATATCCGGTTCATCCTTCGGAACCATATCAGATCCCGGATCTGATGAAATAGGATGAATTGAGACGGTATTTTGTAAATACGTAATTATCTTGAATATATCAACCATTTCTTTATTTTCCGATCGCCTGGAAGGAACAAAAGAAACATCTTGTTTTTTCTTCAAAAATTTCTGATCTCTAGTGGACCTCTCAGTAGGATTCGAACCCAGATGAAGTTCTGACCATCTGTCAGAGAAAAAAGAACGAATTGATCTTGTAGGATTCACAAGAAATTCTTCGATTTCTTCCGGAAGCAGATGATTATTCATCTGCTTCTCACGTTCCGTGAATAGCCGGGACATTGAGGAAGATCCAAAAAGGCATTTCGGGAATCGATCTGATTCTATCTCTGTTCCTTCCGTTTGAAGAAAAGAAGGATCCCAAAGAATCGATCTTTCTTTGACTTTTAGTTGCTTAATCTCTCTTTGATCGATCAATGTGTGATATTCGGAATCCTCATTTCTAATGGAATCAAAATGATCTCTGGATTGATCAGAAGATCCTTTCAATTGGCTAGAATCCGTTACTTGAACGAAAATGGATCTTGATCTTGTGGAATCATATTGAATATTTGACAATACATTCCGTACCTTGCTAAAAAACCGATCCTTGTTTACCAACCGCACATTGTCTAACCAAATCAAATTATCTCTCGATACGTTCCTAAAAAAATCCGATTCGTGCTGATTCTTCCCCCAACTAACGAAGAGATCTTGGTGGAATTGCCACATATGAAATTGAGCACAATTTTGCAAAGAAATACTCCACTTGCACTTGTTTCTCGAGAAGAGATGGGAAACATGCTCAATATCATTTGATTGAATAGTTGCCTCAGCTCCTTGTTGTTTGAAGAAACCCCCCCCTTCAATTGGTCTTTTTTCACGAAAAGCAGACATGAGATAACAAATCAAGTCTTTCCCTAAGACTTCAAATAGCTGTCCCAAATTCAAGTTGATTATGTTTCGCTTCTTCCTCGGAGAAAGACGATCAAATAATTCCCAATCATGGTCCTTGCGGATCGGATCATCCGTATAGGATAAAAAAAGAAACTCCAGATATTTGCTATCTTTCTCTTTGAATGAGATCTCAATTCCAGCTACGGTTTCATTAGATACCTTACAACTAGAATCCCTCTTTTTTCCGATCCGGTTCCTCCACCACCGCGAACCCCGGTTAGATTCAGGCATGATACACTTTTTATTTATTGGGAGAACCCAAGTACTCTCTTGCGGATCCATGAAACAACTCTCAGAAATCTTTTTCCCTTTTGGAAGATACAGGAGCGAAACAATCAACCTATTGATATTGGAAGACCAAAAAGATTCTTCCAATGTCTCATTTCTGGGTCCAATGGAATTCATAGGTATAGGAAGAAGCCCCATCAAATAGATATTTTTTCTTTCGACCATCTTTCGATTGTTAATACGAGATATAAGGACCGCTACTACAAGCAGTACTACACCCTTGATCGTGAAATATCGATTGCTTCTTGAACCCTGTGAATCACGTGAAAGTAGGATACTCCAAATTCGGGGGTCAAAGAGTTTCATAAAACGTTCTTGGTGAAAAAAAATGTGAGTGAAAGATCCCACTGAATTGAATTTGATCCATGAATCTAAGAAATAGTGAGAATTCTTGATCTCTCTCAATATCTCTCTCAATTCGAAGATCCAGGATTTGAATTGATGTCGTTTCATTGCCTCCTCCTAAAGATTTAATTTAAATTGGAATTTGGTTATGGTTATATATATATATTATATTTATATACGATACGATGATTCCTGTTAAGTTATATACGATGATTCCTGTTAAGTTATATACGATGATTCCTGTTAAGTTATATACGATGATTCCTGTTAAGTTATATACGATGATTCCTGTTAAGTTATATACGATGATTCCTGTTAAGTTATATACGATGATTCCTGTTAAGTTATATACGATGATTCCTGTTAAGTTAATACGATGATTCCTGTTAAGCATCCATGGCTGAATGGTTAAAGCGCCCAACTCATAATTGGCAAATTCGTAGGTTCAATTCCTGCTGGATGCACGCCAATGTTCAATAAGTCTATTG